GATTTGAAATATCACACATTGATCAATCAAAGAGAGATTCAACAACTAAAAGAAAGATCGATTCTTTGTTGGGATCCTTCCTTTCTTCAAAAGGAACGAACAGAAATAGAATCAGAACGATTCCCTAAAATCCTTTTTGGATATTCCTCAATGTTCCGACTATTCATGGAACGTGAGAAGCAGATGAATAATCATCTGCTTCCGGAAGAAATCGAAGAATTTCTTGGGAATCCTGCAAGAACCGCTTGTTCTTTTTTCTCTGACAGATGGTCAGAACTTTATCTGGGTTCGAATCCTACTGAGAGGTCTACTAGAAATCAGAAATTGTTGAAGAAAGAACAAAAGAAACATCTTGTTCTTTCCAAGCGATCGGAAAATAAAGAAATAGTGAATTTATTCAAGATAATTATGTACTTACAAAATACCGTCTCAATTCATCCTATTTCATCATATCCGGGATGTGATATGGTTCCAAAGGATGAACTGTCCAGTTCCAATAAGATTTCATTCTTGAACAAAAATCCATTTTTGGGTTTATTTCATCTATTCAATGACCGGAACAGGGGGGGATACACGTTACACCACGATTTTGAATCAGAAGAGATATTTCAAGAAATGGCAGATCTATTCACTCTATCAATAACCGAGCCGGATTTGGTGTATCATAAAGGATTTGATTTTTCTATTGATTCCTCCGGATTGGATCAAAAACATTTCTTGAATGAGGTATTCAACTCTAGCGATGAATCGAAAAATTACTCTTTATTGGTTCTACCTCCTCTTTTTTATGAAGAGAATGAATCTTTTTATCGAAGGATCCTAAAAAAATGGGTCCAGACCTCTTGCGGGAATAATTTGGAAGATCCAAAAATGGTATTTGCTAGCAACAGCATAATGGGGGCAGTCAATCAATATAGATTGATCCGAAATCTGATTCAAATCCAATATAGCACCCATGGTTACATAAGAAATGTATTGAATCGATTCATTAAAAAGAATCGATTCAATCGAAACTTCGAATATGCAATTCAAAGGTATCAAATAGGAAATGATACTCTGAATCATAGAACTATAATGAAATACATAATCAACCAACATTTATCAAATTTGAAAAAGAGTCAGAAGAAATGGTTCGATCCTCTTATTTTGATTTCTCGAACGGAGAGATCCATCAATTGGGATCCTAATGCATATAGATACAAATGGTCCAATGGGAGCAAGAATTTCCAGGAACATTTGGACTATTTCATTTCTGAGCAGAATAGCCGTTTTCAAGTAGTGTTCGATCGATTCCATATTAATCAATATTCGATTGATTGGTCTGAGGTTATCGACAAAAACGATTTGTCTAAGTCACTTTGTTTCTTTTTGTCCAAGTTTCTTCTCTTTCTGTCTAACTCACTTCCTTTTTTCTTTGTGAGTTTCGGGGGTATCCCCATTCATAGGTCCGAGATCCACATCTATGAATTGAAAGGTCCGAATGATCCACTCTGTAATCAGTTATTAGAATCAATAGGTTTTCAAATCTTTCATTTGAAAAAAAGGAAACCCTTCTTATTGGATGACCAAGATACTTCCCAAAAATCGAAATTCTTGATCAATGGAGGAACAATATCACCATTTTTGTTCAATAAGATACCAAAGTGGATGATTGACTCATTCTGTACTAGAAATAATCGCAGGAAATCTTTTGATAACACAGATTCCTATTTCTCAATGATATCCCACGATCCAGACAATTGGCTGAATCCCGTGAAACCATTTCATAGAAATTCATTGATATACTCTTTTTATAAAGCAAATCGACTTCGATTCTTGAATAATCAATATAACTTCTGCTTCTATTGTAACAAAAGATTCCCTTTTTATGTGGAAAAGACCTGTATCAATAATTATGATTTTACGTATGGACAATTCCTCAATATCTTGTTCATTCGCAACAAAATATTTTCTTTTTGCGATGGTAAAAAAAAACGTGCTTTTTTGGAGAGAGATACTATTTCACCAATTGAGTCACAGGTATCTAACATATTGATACCTAACGATTTTCCGCAAAGTGGCAACGAAGGGTATAACTTGTACAAATCTTTCCATTTTCCAATTCGATACGATCCATTCGTTCATGGAGCTATTTACTCGATCGCAGACATTTCTGGAACACCTCTAACAGAGGGACAAATAGTCCATTTTGAAAGAACTTATTGTCAGCCTCTTTCAGATATGAATCTACCTGATTCAGAAGGGAAGAACTTGCATCGATATCTCAATTTCAATTCAAACATGGGTTTGATTCACACTCCATGTTCTGAGAAATATTTACCATCCGAAAAGAGGAAAAAATGGAGTCCTTGTCTAAAAAAATGCCTTGAGAAAAGGCAGATGTATAGAACCTTTCAACAAAATAGTGCTTTTTCAACTCTCTCCAAATGGAATCTATTCCAAACATATATACCATGGTTCCTTACCTCGACAGGGTACAAATATCTAAATTTCATATTTTTAGATACTTTTTCAGACTTATTGTCAATACTAAGTAGCAGCCAAAAATTTGTATCCATTTTTCATGATATTATGCATGGATCAGATATATCATGGCGAATTCGTCAGATTCCATTGTGTCTTCCACAATGGAATCTGATAAGTGAGATATGGAATCTGATAAGTGAGATTCCGAGTAATTGTTTACATAATCTTCTTCTGTCCAAAGAAATTATTCATCGAAATAATGAGTTACTATCGATATCGACACATCTGAGATCGCTAAATGTTCAGGAGTTCCTCTATTCAATCCTTTTCCTTCTTCTTGTTGCTGGATATCTCGTTCGTACACATCTTCTCTTTGTTTCGCGAGTCTATAGTGAGTTACAGGCAGAGTTCGAAAAGGTCAAATCTTTGATGATTCCATCATACATGATTGAGTTGCGAAAACTTCTGGATAGGTATCCTACATCTGAACTGAATTATTTCTGGTTAAAGAATCTCTTTCTAGTTGCTCTGGAACAATTAGGAGATTCTCTAGAAGAAATACGGCGTTTTGCTTTTGGTGGCAACATGCTATGGGGTGGTGGTCCCACTTATGGGGTCAAATCAATACGTTCTAAGAAGAAATATTTGAATCTCATCGATCTCATAAGTATCATACCAAATCCCATCAATCGAATCGCTTTTTCGAGAAATACGAGACATGTAAGTCATACAAGTAAAGCAATCTATTCCTTTATAAGAAAAATAAAAAATGTGAATGGTGATTGGATTGATGATAAAATAGAATCCTGGGTCTCGAACAGCGATTCGATTGATGATAAAGAAAGAGAATTCTTGGTTCAGTTTTCTACCTTAATGACAGAAAAAAGGATTGATCAAATTCTATTGAGTCTGACTCATAGTGATTATTTATCAAAGAATAACTCTGGTTATCAAATGATTGAACAACCAGGAGTAATTTACTTACGATACTTAGTTGACATTCATAAAAAGTATCTAATGATTTATGAGTTCAATACATCCTGTTTAGCAGAAAGACAGATATTCCTTGCTAATTATCAGACAATTACTTATTCACAAACCCTTTGGGGGGCTAATAGTTTTCATTTCCCATCTCATGGAAAACCCTTTTCGCTCCGCTTAGCCCTACCCCCCCCTAGGGGTATTTTAGTGATAGGTTCTATAGGAACTGGACGATCCTATTTGGTCAAATACCTAGCGACAAACTCCTATGTTCCTTTCATTACAGTATTTCTGAACAAGTTCCTGGATAACAAGCCTAAGGGTTTTCTTATTGATGATAGTGACGATAGTGACGATATTGATGATAGTGACGATAGTGACCGTGACCTTGATATGGAGCTGGAGCTTCTAACTATGATGAATACGCTAACTATGGATATGATGCCGGAAATAGACCGATTTTATATCACCTTTCAATTCGAATTAGCAAAAGCAATGTCTCCTTGCATAATATGGATTCCAAACATTCATGATCTGGATGTGAATGAGTCGAATTACTTGTCCCTCGGTCTTTTAGTGAACTATCTCTCCAGGGATTATGAAAGATGTTCCACTAGAAATCTTCTTGTTATTGCTTCGAGTCATATTCCCCAAAAAGTAGATCCATCTCTAATAGCTCCGAATAAATTAAATACATGCATTAAGATACGAAGACTTCTTATTCCACAACAACGAAAACACTTTTTCACTCTTTCATATACTAGGGGATTTCACTTGGAAAAGAAAATGTTTCATACTAATGGATTCGGGTCCACAACGATGGGTTCCAATGTACGAGATCTTGTAGCACTTACCAATGAAGCCCTATCGATTAGTATTATACAAAAAAAATCCATTATAGACACTAATATAATTAGATCTGTTCTTCATAGACAAACTTGGGATTTGCGATCTCAGGTAAGATCGGTTCAGGATCATGGGATCCTTTTCTACCAGATAGGAAGGGCTGTTTCACAAAACGTACTTCTAAGTAATTGCCCCATAGATCCTATATCTATCTATATGAAGAAGAAATCATGTAACGGAGGGGATTCTTATTTGTACAAATGGTACTTCGAACTTGGAACGAGTATGAAGAAATTAACGATACTTCTTTATCTTTTGAGTTGTTCTGCCGGATTGATCGCTCAAGACCTTTGGTCTCTACCCGTACCTGATGAAAAAAATGGGATCACTTCTTATGGACTCGTTGAGAATAATTCTGATCTAGTTCATGGCCTATTAGAAGTAGAAGGCGCTCTGGTGGGATCCTCGCGGACAGAAAAAGATTGTGGTCAGTTTGATAATGATCGAGTGACATTGCTTCTTCGGTCCGAACCAAGGAATCCCTTCAATATGATTCAAAATGGATCTTATTCTATCGTTGATCAGAGATTTCTCTATGAAAAATATGAATCGGAGTTTGAAGAAGGGGGGGGAGTCCTTGACCCGCAACAGATAGAGGAGGATTTTTTCAATCACATAGTTTGGGCTCCTAGAATATGGCGCCCTTG